TATAGAATCTTTGAAAAAGACTTTCTTCCATAAGAAAAAAGAGCTTACTATCTTTGGGATCTGATGCTACACCGCTGCTCAATACTTTAGTGGATCGACTCTATTACATAAGTTGATTCCTAACTTGATATCCCATATCGTGACATAAGTAAGCAGTTCTTAACTGTATCGACCCCAAAAGCTCGCTAATTGATCTTTACGGTGCTTTCTTTATCAATTCGATCCTTTATCCATAGAGTATAATATGTAGGCGTAGGCCGTACTTATTTTCTTCCTTTTTTTTGTTATCATGAAGTTTCTTTCCTTGCTACAGCTGATAAAAATCGTTCCTTTGGACGACGCATATGTAGAAAGCCTATTTTTTTTAGTATTGACTAACCAATTTGATCTTTTTTTCCTTCTTTCTATAGTGGAGATAGTCGCACGTAATGACAGATCACGGCCATATTATTAAAAGCTTGTGGTAAGAATGGGTTTCGTTCTAGTGCCCGGAAGTAATATTCCAAAGCCTTTGTATGCTCTCCGTTGCTTGTGTGTATAAGGCCTATGTTATAGAGTATATAACTTCGATCATAGGGATCAATTTCTGGTCGCGTAGCTTCATAATAATTCTGTAAAGCTTCCGCATAATTTCCTTCGGATTGAGCCGACATCCGTTACGGTCGTTCATTTTTTTTTTTTTAATCTCCGCTCCAGAACCGTACGTGAGATTTTCATCTCATACGGCTCCTCCCTTCTGTGCATAGTACTAAGGGGAATAATCCATGGAATCCAAAATTCCCTATTCTTATTATGAACTGACAGGAGCTGGTATTTTTACAAGAAATCTCTAGCCAGCCTTCCCGCAAGAGGTTTTTTTTTCTTAACACCAATCGTATTAGTACTAGATAGAAATGGTAACTCCAACGATTTCTTTGTCCTCAACGCCTACTATTTCCAGGAATTAGTCACTTCAACGATCTTTGATGGTTATACGAGTATCCAAAGTACGAACGAGATGGATGTTTGTTGTCCCAACCATTCTTGTTAAGCCCGATACCGATAAGGAAAAGGGCAATTTATAACAAAGTTTTCGTGTTGTTGATTCCTAGTGTAATGCTTCTTCCCTATGCCGCCTATTGGTACTATTGGAGTAGGATTGCCCCGCAATACAGAACCTATAGGTGTAACCTTTTGTTCAATACTAAGATCGATAATTAAAGTAAATTAAAGTATCTGAGGCTGGATCAATCGAGGATACACGACAGAAGGAATTGTTCTATCTCCAAACTTTACCTTCACTAAGCGTAGCTTTATTTCAAAAATTGGGTTCTTTCTATTCCGAACCACGTCTTTTCTCGTAAGAATGAAGTGAGGGCTAAAAAAAAACAAGAATCAAATCACACCATCTCTATAATAGGTAAATGCCTTTTTTTCTCCTGAAGTTGTCGGAATTATTCGTAATAAAATATTGGCTATAATCGAAGAGGTCTTATCAATAAAATTTCCATTTATCCGAGATCTAGGCATAATTAGCAATCCATTCTATAATTCTTCTCATTACCCTCTCCGCTCGGGGAAAATGATCCCACAAACAAAGGAACTGTACATTACAGAATAACATAAAAAAAGAAAAATGATAATTAAAAAGATATGTACCTTCCGCTCAAATTGTATTCTTTTCGGACAAAGAGGGATAGGAGACTTTTGAATCAGATTGAATTTCATATAAATTTCGTAGTATACAAATGAGCAGAACTATTACTATTTCATCTAAGTTGAATAACCAAGGACTTTATTTTACTATGGATTCTTATAACTCGAGAAATTTGGATTTGGTTATGATCCAAGGAAGAAAAGGGATGGAATAATCATTATACCATGGAAATGCAATAGAAAAATCCATAGTACGATTCATGAATTTGGAATAGATCTATGGGATAGATGATAAGGGGATAAATGATAAGAGAAGTTGTTGTTGATAAATATGAAATTTGAAAGGAATTTTTTATTCCTATAGAACTTCGGTTGTGCCCGTACTGCAATAAAATAATATGAGTAACTCGCTATTCATTCGGTTTATGGTCAATAATAAGATTATGTAGGAAAGATGGCCGAGTGGTTCAAGGCGTAGCATTGGAACTGCTATGTAGGCTTTTTGTTTACCGAGGGTTCGAATCCCTCTCTTTCCGTTTCTGTTAATTCACCAGCGTTACCGACCACAATATATCAAATCAAATAACAATTCATATGATTATTCCAATAGTTTTTTGGATAAAAACCTCTATTCCTAATTCCATTACTGTGATACGGGAGCGATTTATGATATGATATGTGAATGAGAAAAATGCGAATCAAGGCCCTTAGATCTATTTACTTTTTCGTTGAAAAAAGGGGACATAATTGTCTGAACCCCCTTTCTTTCTTTGTTATGTTCGTTAGGTTCAAGTCTGTCGGGAATAATATTCTACGACTAACAACTCATTTATTTTTAACCCGATCCATTTACTATCTATTATTT